AAGTGTAATTTTCGGACTAACCTAACCAAGACTGGAATCACGCTCTGTAGGATTTGAACCTACGACATCGGGTTTTGGAGACCCACGTTCTACCGAACTGAACTAAGAGCGCTTTCTTATCTTCTTATCATTATCACACTAGCTAAAACTAAAAAAAAAAGAAGAGGATTTTTTTTATAACCCGAATACATCTTGTATGCATAAGACTATCATATAGAATATGATATAATAAAATAAAGATTATGTATGCCTGATTTTAATCGATTTCAATGAATCCCTCGTTACTGCTCAGACGAGAAGTAATAGGTAGGGATGACAGGATTTGAACCCGTGACATTTTGTACCCAAAACAAACGCGCTACCAAGCTGCGCTACATCCCTTTCAATTGGTCTACAGTGTCATTTTATAGAATCCCTGTCTTGTTTTCAAAATCCTTATTTTTTCCATTGATATATCCAAGTTATCTTGACATTTTTTTTTTATTCTCATGTAACATATAATAATAATAGAAGGCTTATATACACATGAATCTGAAACCCATCGTAAAAAATAACTAAAAAAAAAGAATATCTTTTGGGAATGCTCAGTCGGAAGGGACGTCTTTTTCGGTTTTAAGAAAAGGAAAATCTTATCTACCGAATCATTGTAAATTTCAATTGGAATTAGGAATTCCGTGTACAAATACAAGCGGTCCTTAACTACTTACATAGTTATATTATATCAGATCATATATGGATTACCATTAGGCATTACAATAAATAATACAATAAATAAAAAGAATAAAGAAGGAGGATTTAAAATGCGAGATCTAAAAACATATCTTTCCGTGGCACCGGTACTAAGTACTCTATGGTTTGGGGCTTTAGCAGGTCTTTTGATAGAGATCAATCGTTTATTTCCGGATGCGTTGACATTCCCTTTTTTCTCATTCTAGTTATTGACATGGGAAGGGGTGAAGAAGATTAGAGATAGAATCAAAAGATTTGTGACTAATCCCTCCCCCTCTTTTCTTTTTTTTTTTTTAGATAAAATAGAATTCAATACAATATAATAAGTAGAAGTATAATAAAGAAAGGAGGAAAGAGAAATAAAAAAGTAGATTCAACCTCGGCAAAATTTGGGTTTAGTCTCCAATTCCATTTAGAAATAATATTGTGAGAACAGAAATGTGTCTAGGGCAAGAAGATCATACAAGATCTTTTAATGAAATACTGTACATTGAATCGAATTCGATTCAAAATATACCTAAATATTAGTTTGTTGTTTTACTTCTTATTTTTTTTATTTCTTTTTTCGCGGAAAGTAGAAGAGTTGGTTGAATCAAAAACGCAAAGGAGGTTCATGGCCAAGGGTAAAGATGTCCGAGTAACGGTTATTTTAGAATGTACCAACTGTGTTCGAAACGGTCTTAATAAGGAATCAAGGGGTCTTTCCAGATATATTACTCAAAAGAATCGACACAATACGCCTAGTCGATTGGAATTGAGAAAATTCTGTCCCTATTGTTACAAACATACGATTCACGGGGAGATAAAGAAATAACTCGAATCAAGTGCCTGTGTGTCACTCTTACAAGGAACACGAAAAGGACATATTCTATATATACCATATTATTCTATATATTCTAGTTAACATAATTTAACTAACTAAAAAAAAAAGCCAAATCAAATCCTATATTTTGAATTCAAAATCTTTTTGGATCAGATTGAAATAGGATTTTGGGGATAAGGAATAAACAAACCATGGAAAAATCCAAGCGACTCTTTCTTAAATCCAAGCGATCTTTTCGTAGGCGTTTGCCCCCGATCCAATCGGGGGATCGAATTGATTATAGAAACATGAGTTTAATTAGTCGATTTATTAGTGAACAAGGAAAAATATTATCTAGACGGGTAAATAGATTAACCTTAAAACAACAACGATTAATTACTATTGCTATAAAACAAGCTCGTATTTTATCTTTGTTACCTTTTCTTAATAATGAGAAACAATTTGAAAGAAGCGAGTCGACCTCCGGAGCTACTGGTCTTAGAACCCTAAATAAATAAAAAAAAAAGTAGACTTACTTTACTCCTCAATTGAACCCAAATTCAAATTCAAATCCGAACTCAAACAGAGATTGATATTTTGTTCGAAAAATTGTAAGAAAAAAAATTGGGGAAGAAGAAGAAATCTTTTTTTATTGGATATTGGACATATTCGCTCATTTAATTTTGAGCGACTTTATCATATTCTCTTTATCATACTAATTTCTACTCTACCTTCCCGGAGTTCATTCTCCAGCGAACTCCATTTAAAATATTCTGACGAATTCCTTACAATTTCCTTTTTTATTTTATGATCTCATTAGAAATCATATAAAGACAATTCCTATTTAATATAGCTATTTGTGCAAGTATTTTACGATTAAGAAGCAACTGTCTCTTGTACAGATTGTGTATTAATCTACTATAACTATAGGATACTCTATTCTCGCGAATTACTGCATTTATCCGAGTGATCCACAAACGACGAAAATCTCTCTTTTTCCTATCTCTATCTCGATGAGACGAAACCAAAGATCTTATTTTCTGTTGAATAATTGTTCGAGTAAGTCTTGAACGAGCCCCCCGAAAGCTTGATGCAAATAAACGAATTTTTGTTCTACGTCTCCGAGCTATATATCCTCGTCTAATTCTAGTCATTGAATAAATGAAACTTTCATGAATAACTAATTGATTTCCTTTCTTTCAGTTATTCTTTTCCCTTTTCCTAGTTTATTAATAACAAAACGGATTCTTCCAATGTATAAAATACAAATTCCAATGGCTTTTGCTACTATAACCTTCCCAACCACAATTTGTCTTTTTTTATAGGCATTTCACCTCGAAACGAGTATTGATACTAGGTATCAAAAAACAGAAAAAAGTAATAAATAGAAATGAATAACGAAATAGTGGATTCCATCGTTTCTATGGTTATGTCTTAAACGGTGAGGTCCTCTCTATACACCGGAGTCCCTTATTTCATTTAATCAATGCTATTAGCAACTTGCACAGTTCAAATTCTTTGGCTCTACCCATGAATTATCTAGTAATAGGTCTTTCACAACGAGATCTACCTATACAGTAACGGTATTTAATTATGAAGATTGGCTGGGTAGCTGACCCTCTTAGTCCGTTTTTGCAAGAGTATAGGCATAAGATTTCGGCTTTGAAAATAGGATTTCCCCGCTTAATGGATAACTATTTGTTACCAATGAGGAATGTTTTCTCATCGGAAACCATAAATCTCATATACAATAGAAGAGAATAGAATAGATCTTTTTTTTTTAGTTTTCGATATATAGATAGTGAATGGCCTTCTTCCTTCCATTTTATACTATTGACTAGTACTGATCATTGATACTGGAAAATGGATTTCCCTTTTTTCTCCCAATGGTGATCTGAACGAGTCGCACATACACCCTAGTACATGTTCCTCGACGCTGAGGACATCCCCCAAGAGCGGGGGATTTCGTAACATTTCTGATTGGCTGTCTTGTGTTTCTAATAAGTTGTTTAATAGTTGGCATGTTGAATCGTATACATAATAAATGGGCTGGTTTAGATCGATCCTAACCGGATGATTATGAATTACTTCTCTATTTAATAGATGAATAGAATATTAGTAAACCCGTTAATAAGTAAGAAGATAAAATCTCAAATCGGCGATTTTCGTCAACTTAATGCTATTTTTTTTTATTCAATCGCTACAAGATCAACAATTCCATGAGCTTGGGCTTCTGTTGCTGACATAAAAACATCCCTTTCCATATCTTCGGATACAACCCATAAGGGTTTGCCCGTTCTTTGTACATAAACTCTTGTGATGGTTTCGCGCAGTTTCAGTAGTTCTTCTGCTTCCAGGATAAATTCTCCCGTTTGCGCCTCATAAAAAGAACTCGCAGGTTGATGTATCATTACCCTGATAATATAACAAATGGTTCCTCTATCTCGCATGATGAGGTGAGGAGAAGAGATAAAGAATAATAAAAAAAGAAAGATAGAATTGAGCAACCGTACAGGCATCCTTTGCACATTGCATACGGCTATACAATGGAATTCACTTTACCTTCCATTTCCATCGAAGAAAGAGAAAAAAATATAGATATAGGGTTTATCCGATTCAGATCGGGAAATGATCCAATTACCATCCTTCCTTTCGGAGCAGTTAAAAAATACTATGATGGCTCCGTTGCTTTTTATATATTTCTCTCGTCTGTGATTCAGCAATCCCAAAGTTTCTTTTTTTTTTTTTTCGTACTCTTTCATAACAATAACATAAATATTGTTAAAAGTTTTCTGTTGTGAAAACAAAAAAGTTTGTGACGCTGAAATGGTAATGGTCACCGATAAATAAGAAAAAATCGAGAATACCCTTTATTTTATACTAATTTCATACTACTCTTTCGATATATAATCTAATGTTTTGAAAAAAAAAATTTCTCATATCGAATTCGAAGTGCCATGCTATTATTACTTAATATTCCTATTTCATATGGCGAAGGCATAGTCTTTTTTTTTTGTTCTTAAAAAACTCATTGGCGCCAAGCGTGAGGGAATGCTAGACGTTTGGTAATCTCTCCGCCGACCAGGATAAAAGATCCCATTGAAGCGGCTAATCCCATGCATATTGTATGCACATCGGGTTGCACAAATTGCATAGTATCATAAATAGCTACTCCGGGGATTACCCATCCGCCAGGAGAGTTTATAAACAAATACAGATCCTTGTTATCATTCTCTATACTGAGATATACCATAAGACCAATAAGTTGATTCGAAATCTCGCTATCAACCTCTTGGCCTAAAAAAAGTAATCTTTCTCGATAAAGTCGGTTGATTAGGATAAAATTTGTATCCCTTAAGAGCCGTACATGCACCTTTTGATGCATACGGTTCAACAAAAATTGCGAAAAAAAAAGAATCAATGTGTAGATTCCAGCCCTCTTTCTTTTTTTTTTTTTTCATAGCGGGGC